AAGAATGGGTTTCGTTCTAGTGCCCGGAAATAATATTCCAAAGCTTTTGTATGTTCTCCATTGCTTGTGTGTATAAGGCCTATGTTATAGAGTATATAACTTCGATCATAAGGATCAATTTCTGGTCGCGTAGCTTCATAATAATTCTGTAAAGCTTCCGCATAATTTCCTTCGGATTGAGCCGACATCCGTTACGGTCGTTCATTTTATTCAAAAAATCTCCGTTCCAGAACCGTACGTGAGATTTTCATCTCATACGGCTCCTCCCTTCTGTGCATAGTACTAAGGGGAATAAGCCATGGAATCCAAATTTCCCTATTATTCTCATTATGAACTGACAGGAGCTGGTATTTTTACAAGAAATCTCTAGCCAGCCTTCCCGCAAGAGGTTTTTTCTTAACACCAATCAATCGTATTAGTGCTAGATAGAAATGGTAACTCCAACGATTTCTTTGTCCTCAACGCCTACTATTTCCAGGAATTAGTCACTTCAACGATCTTTGATGGTTATACGGGTATCCAAAGTACGAACGAGATGGATGTTTGTTGTCCCAACCATTCTTGTTAGTCCCGATACCGATAAGGAAAAGGGTAATTTATAACAAAGTTTTCGTGTTGTTGATTCCTAGTGTAGTGCTTCTTCCCCTATGCCGCCTATTGGTACTAGTAGAGTAGGATTGACTCACAATACAGAACCTATAGGTGTAACCTTTCGTTCAATACTAAAATCGACAATTCAAGTATCTGAGGCTGGATCAATCGAGGATACACGACAGAAGGAATTGTTCTATCTCCAAACTTTACCTTCACTAAGCGTAGCTTTATTTCAAAAATTTTGTTCTTTCTCGCGTCTTTTTCTCGTAAGACTGAAGTGAGGGCTAAAAAAGAAAAAAACAAGAAAAAAGAATCAAATCACACCATCTCTGTAATAGGTAAATGCCTTTTTTTCTCCTGAAGTTGTCGGAATTATTCGTAATAAAATATTGGCTATAATTGAAGAGGTCTTATCAATAAAATTTCCATTTATCCGAGATCTAGGCATAATTAGCAATCCATTCTATAATTCTTCTCATTACCCCCTCGGGGAAAATGATCCCACAAACAAAGGAATTGTACAGTACAAAATAACATAAAAACAGAAAAATTCTAATAAAAAGATGTATACCCTCTGCTCAAAATGTACCCTTTTCGAACAAAGAGAGATAGGAGACTTTTGAATCAGATTGAATTTTATATAAATTTCGTAGTATACAAATAAATGCACGGAACTATTACTATTTCAACTATTACTATTTCATTTAAGTTGAATAACCAAGGACTTTATTTTACTATGGATTCTTATAACTCGAGTCTGATAACTCGAGAAATTTGGATTTGGTTATGATCCAAAGAGAAAAAGGGATGGAATAATCATTATACAATTGAATGAAATGAAATAGAAAAATCCACGGTACGATTCATGAATTTCTAATAAATAGATCTATGGGGTATATCATAAGAGAAGTTGTTAATAAATATGAAATTTGAAAGGAATTTTTTATTCCTATGGAACCGTTGATTGGTCGTGTCTGTACTGGAATAAAATAATATGAATAACTCGCAATTCACTCGGTTTCTGGTCAATAATAAGATTATGTAGGAGAGATGGCCGAGTGGTTCAAGGCGTAGCATTGGAACTGCTATGTAGGCTTTTTGTTTACCGAGGGTTCGAATCCCTCTCTTTCCGTTTCTGTTAATTCACCAGCGTTACCGACCGCAATATATCAAATCAAATAAAAATTGATATCATTATTCCAACAGCTTTATTTGATAGAGAATCTTTATTCCTAATTACTGTAGTACGCATACGTAAAATACAAATATCGCGGAAAGAGCAAAAAAGAAAAAAAAAATCCTACTACGTATCTATTTGTGATACGTGAATGATAAAAATGCGGATCAAGGCCCTTAGATCTATTTACTTCGTTGAAAAGGGGACATAATTGTCTGAACCCCTTTCCTTGTTATGTTCTTTAGGTTCAAGTCTGACGGGAATAATATTCTACGACTAACAGCTCATTTATTTTTAAGCCGATCCATTTACTATCTATTATTTGATTTACTAATCCTTTATATTGGAATGAGTCAATAGTCAAATGGTTTGGCAATTCCTCGCGAGGGGCTGAAGCAATAGAATTTTGAATCAGAGCTTTCGATCTTTGTTTATCCTTCGTAGTAATAATATCTCGGGGTTTGCAACGATAACTTGGTATATCCACTATACGACCATTAACTAAAATATGTCTATGGTTAACTAATTGCCTGGCTCCAGGAATGGTCGAAGCCATACCCAATCGAAAAAGGATGTTATCCAAACGCATCTCAAGTAGTTGTAGTAAAACCTGGCCTGTTGACCCTTTTGCTTTTCTAGCGATATGCACATATCTAAGTAATTGTCGCTCTGTCAGACCATAATGAAAACGCAATTTCTGTTTTTCTTCTAGACGAATACGATATTGCG